AATAAAAATTTTGAGATTGACGCCGATCGTTCTTTTCTAAGTGAACTAAAAAGTTCGTTTTATAGTTATCAGACTTCTAGTTATATGAATAATGCAACTAAAAGTGACGATAATCGCCACGATCGTTACGTGTATGATACTAATTCTAATTATAGTTGGAATAATCACATTACTAGTTGCATTGACAGTTATCTTCGTTCTCAAATTTTTATTGATAGTTATATTTTAAGCACTAATGACAATTACAGTGATAGTTACATTTATAGTTACATTTGTGGCGAAAGCGGAAATAGTAGTAAAAGCGAAAGTTCCAGTATCAAAACTAGCACAGATGGTAGTATAAGTTCTAATAATATAAATGTAACTCAAAAATACAGGCATTTGTGGATTCAATGCGAAAATTGTTATGAATTAAATTATAAGAAAATTTTAAAATCCAAAATGAATATTTGTGAACAGTGTGGATATCATTTGAAAATGAGTAGTTTCGATAGAATCGAACTTTCGATTGATCCAGGTACTTGGGATCCTATGAATGAAGACATGGTCTCTCTGGATCCCATTGAATTTCATTCGGAGGAGGAACCTTATAAAGATCGTATTGATTCTTATCAAAAAAATACAGGATTAACTGAGGCTGTTCAAACAGGCACAGGTCAATTAAATGGCATTCCTGTAGCAATTGGGGTTATGGATTTTCAGTTTATGGGGGGTAGTATGGGATCCGTAGTAGGTGAAAAAATCACACGTTTGGCTGAGTATGCTACCAATAAACTTTTACCTCTTATTCTAGTGTGTGCTTCCGGAGGAGCACGCATGCAAGAAGGAAGTTTGAGCTTGATGCAAATGGCTAAAATATCTTCCGCTTTATATGATTATCAATCAAATAAAAAGTTATTTTATGTCGCAATCCTTACATCCCCTACCACAGGTGGGGTGACGGCTAGTTTTGGTATGTTGGGAGATATCATTATTGCCGAACCCAACGCTTACATTGCATTTGCGGGTAAAAGAGTAATTGAACAAACATTGAATAAGACAGTACCTGAGGATTCACAAGTGGCTGAATATTTATTCCATAAGGGCTTATTCGATCCAATCGTACCACGTAATCCTTTAAAGGGCGTTCTGAGTGAATTATTTCGGCTACATGCTTTCTTTCCTTTGAATCAAACTTAGATTAAGTAGAGCCGTAGAGTAGAGTCTTAATTTAATAATTAATTTCATATTAATAAAACGGAATCCATTTTTTGAAATGAAAATTATTAAATTATAACACAAGAACAAGAAAATAACTAATATTATGAATAAAAAGGTGGATTATCATACATATATTTCGTGTAGAAACATGTAGAAAGGTGAATAAGTCCGTTTATTTACATATTTATTATTTACACATTTATTGAATTTTTTAATAAATATTTATTAAAAAAATACTTATATTAAAACATATACTTATATATTCCTTATTTAAGTATATACTCACTTAGGTATACTTAGTATAATATAAGTATAATATAATAATTATATTTATATATTTATATATATATGAATTATAAGATATCTTTATAACAATATAAGGTTAAAATAAAAATATTAATATAAAACAATAAATAAAAATAACAGGTACAAATATTAAATCGAGGTACCCATTCAATGATAACTCTCAACAACTTTCCCTCCATTTTTGTGCCTTTAGTAGGCTTAGTATTTCCGGCAATTGCAATGGTTTCTTTATCTCTTCATGTTCAAAAAAACAAGATTTTTTAGATACTATAGGGACAAATTTTATCCATTTTTTTTTTTTTTTTTCAAAACTGACTTGGATCATAACACCCATATCTATTTAGTAGAATACGGTATAACATGTTGCTTCTTTCGAGCATAAGCTCTTATGTATGTGTAAACATGATATATGGGTAAATTCATTTTTCAAATGGATCGGCATCGGGGAGAATTTAGGAAACATAAAGTCAATATATCTATATATATGTGGATATCTATAGGAAATCGTATGAAAGAGATGTTATTATTTTAGTTTGGATCTAAGCAATTCGATGAATTATTCTTAAAGGTTCACATCATAGTAGTGCTGGTTGATGAAAGTTACTTCGGAAACAAAAAAAGTAAAATCCAATTTATTTTTGTTATTTTTCCAATTCCAATAAAATGCAACTAGGTCTAGTGAGAATATGAGTTGGCGATCAGAACGTATATGGATAGAACTTATAGCGGGATCTCGAAAAATAAGTAATTTCGGCTGGGCCCTTATTCTTTTTTTAGGTTCATTAGGGTTTGTATTGGTTGGAACCTCCAGTTATTTTGGTAGGAATTTTATATCTTTATTTCCTTCTCAGCAAATCCATTTTTTTCCACAAGGGATCGTGATGTCTTTCTATGGGATCGCGGGTCTTTTTATTAGTTCCTACTTGTGGTGCACAATTTCGTGGAATGTAGGTAGTGGTTATGATCGATTCGATATAAAAGAGGGCATAGTGTGTATTTTTCGTTGGGGATTCCCTGGAAAAAACCGTCGCATATTCCTCCGATTCCTTATGAAAGACATTCAGTCCATCAGAATAGAAAATAAAGAAGGTCTTTTTGCTCGTCGGGTCCTTTATATGGAAATCAGAGGCCAGGGGGCCATTCCCTTGACGCGTACTGATGAGAATTTGACTCCACGAGAAATTGAGCAAAAAGCTGCTGAATTGGCCTATTTCTTGCGCGTACCAATTGAAGTATTTTGAAAAAATAAACTGAAGAATTAATACTTTGCAAGAGGGAAAAAACTCAAGAATCCTCTTTTTTTTCTATACCATAACTTAACGGAAGTTTCTTCCGAACGCTTATTCGAGCCAAAGTAAACGTATAGGAAACAACCCTAAAACGAAAATTTTTGTGTCCATAATTTTTTTTTCGAAATATTTGATATTTTTTTTAATAGAACAGGAGTTCTTTCGTCTCGAAATCCGACTAATATTAATTTGAAGCGGGCTCTTTCTTATTCTATTTCTGTATTCTTTCTAGATTCAAGGACTAACCACTATACTGCATCACAAATAAAAACTCCGAAATAGATTAATGGGCTAGATGACTTGGAATATAACTTATGCTTGATAGAAATATTAGTATCATATAGAGTCGACGCATGGGGTGAGTTCATTAAAACTTCAAAAATTCACAGACGAAAAAATGGCAAAAAAGAAAGTATTCATTTCCCTTCTATATCTTGCATCTATAGTATTTTTGCCTTGGTGGATCTCTCTCTCATTTAAAAAAAGTCTGGAATCTTGGATTACTAATTGGTGGAATATTAGGCAATCCGAAATTTTTTTGAATGATATTCAAGAAAAGAGTATTCTAAAAAAATTCATAGACTTAGAGGAACTCCTTCGTTTGGAGGAAATGATAAAGGAATACCCGGAAACGCATTTACAAAAGCTTCGCGTTGAAATCTACAAAGAAACGATCCAATTGATCAAGATGCACAATGAGGATCGTATCCATACAATTTTACACTTCTCGACAAATATAATCTGTTTCGTTATTCTAAGTGGTTATTCTATTTTAGGTAATGAAGAACTTGTTATTCTTAACTCTTGGGTTCAAGAATTCCTATATAACTTAAGCGACACAATAAAAGCTTTTTCTATTCTTTTAGTAACTGATTTATGTATAGGATTTCATTCGCCCCACGGTTGGGAATTAATGATTGGCTCTGTCTACAAAGATTTTGGATTTGCTCATAATGATCAAATTATATCCGGTCTTGTTTCTACTTTTCCAGTCATTTTAGATACAATTTTTAAATATTGGATCTTTCGTTATTTAAATCGTGTATCTCCTTCACTTGTAGTGATTTATCATTCAATGAACGACTGAAAAATGATCGACTGACCTAATTAGAATATTTGGTACTTTGTACATAAGCAAAACATTCAAAATAGTACTTAATCTTTCTACCCAGCCGAGCGATTTCTCCAATATTTCAGAAAAATGATTTCATTAAATAGCAAAATTATAGATAGGGAACTCTACTAGCGACCTACCTAATTTTATTGTAGAAAATTTCGGGATCAATGATTGGACCATGCAAACTAAAAAAACCTTTTCGTCGATAAAGAAAGAGATTACTCGATCCATTTCCGTATCGCTCATGATAATGATATATATAATAACTCAGGCACCCATTTCAAATGCCTATCCCATTTTTGCACAGCAGGGTTATGAAAATCCACGAGAAGCAACTGGCCGTATTGTATGTGCCAATTGCCATTTAGCTAATAAACCCGTGGATATCGAGGTTCCACAAGCGGTACTTCCGGATACTGTATTTGAAGCAGTTGTTCGAATTCCCTATGATCTGCAAGTGAAACAAGTTCTTGCTAATGGTAAAAAAGGAGCTTTGAATGTAGGGGCCGTTCTTATTTTACCCGAGGGGTTTGAACTAGCCCCCCCCGATCGTATTTCGCCTGAGATTAAAGAAAAGATAGGAAATCTGGCTTTTCAAAGTTACCGCCCTACTAAAAAAAATATTCTTGTGATAGGTCCTGTTCCTGGTCAGAAATATAGTGAAATCACCTTTCCTATTCTTTCCCCGGACCCCGCTACTAAGAAAGATGTTCACTTCTTAAAATATCCCATATATGTAGGCGGGAACAGAGGAAGGGGTCAGATTTATCCCGACGGGAGCAAGAGTAACAATAATGTTTATAATGCGACAGCAGCAGGTATAGTAAGCAAAATCATACGAAAAGAGAAAGGCGGGTACGAAATAACCATAGTGGAGGCATCGGATGGGCGTCAAGTGGTTGATATTATCCCCCCAGGGCCGGAACTTCTTGTTTCCGAGGGCGAATCCATCAAACTTGATCAACCATTAACGAGTAATCCTAATGTGGGCGGATTTGGTCAGGGGGATGCGGAAGTAGTACTTCAAGATCCATTACGTGTCCAAGGCCTTTTGCTCTTCTTGGCATCTGTTATTTTGGCACAAATAT